GCTAGCGTAGCTTAATGCAAAGCATAACACTGAAGATGTTAAGACGGGCCCTAGAAAGCTCCGCATGCACAAAGGCATGGTCCTGACCTTATTATTAGCTTTCGCTCAACTTACACATGCAAGTATCCGCATCCCCGTGAATATGCCCTCAATCCCCCACCCGGGGACAAGGAGCGGGCATCAGGCACACACACTTAGCCCAAGACGCCTAGCCAAGCCACACCCCCAAGGGAATTCAGCAGTGATAAACATTAAGCCATAAGTGAAAACTTGACTCAGTTAGAGCCGTGAGGGCCGGTAAAACTCGTGCCAGCCACCGCGGTTAAACGAGAGGCCCCAGTTAATAGTATTACGGCGTAAAGGGTGGTTAAGGAGGACAATAAAATAAAGCCGAACAGGCCCCTGGCCGTCATACGCTTCCGGGAGCTGGAAGCCCAACCCTACGAAAGTGGCTTTAACAAAATATGCCTGACCCCACGAAAGCTGAGGAACAAACTGGGATTAGATACCCCACTATGCTCAGCCATAAACCCAGATATTTACGTACATTTACGTGTCCGCCAGGGTACTACGAGCATCAGCTTAAAACCCAAGGGACCTGACGGTGCCTCAGACCCCCCTAGAGGAGCCTGTTCTAGAACCGATAACCCCCGTTTAACCTCACCACTTCTAGTCATCCCAGCCTATATACCGCCGTCGCCAGCTTACCCTGTGAAGGCAATAAGAGTAAGCAAAATGGGCACAACCCAGAACGTCAGGTCGAGGTGTAGCGCACGAAGTGGGAAGAAATGGGCTACATTTTCTATTATAGAACACTACGAATATGCAACATGAAATAGTGCTTGAAGGAGGATTTAGTAGTAAAAAGGAAGAAGAGTGTCCTTTTGAACCCGGCTCTGAGACGCGTACACACCGCCCGTCACTCTCCCCTGTCAAAATGCAATAAAATTACTTAAAACCAATGCACCGACAAGGGGAGGCAAGTCGTAACATGGTAAGTGTACCGGAAGGTGCACTTGGATTAACCCAGGGCGTGGCTGAGTAAGTTAAGCATCTCACTTACACCGAGAAGACATCTATGCAAATTAGGTCACCCTGAGCCAAACAGCTAGCCCAAAAATTTTAAAGATCAACAACATTAACATGTGGGACAGTATTTTAACTACTAAATTAAATCATTCTTTTACCTGAGTATGGGAGACAGAAAAGGTTAAACTTGGAGCCATAGAAAAAGTACCGCAAGGGAAAGCTGAAAGAGAAATGAAATAACCCATAAAAGCAATAAGAAGCAAAGATTAAATCTTGTACCTTTTGCATCATGATTTAGCAAGCACCTTCAAGCAAAGAGCCCTATAGTTTGAAACCCCGAAACCAAGTGAGCTACCCCGAGACAGCCTATGTAAATTAGGGCAAACCCGTCTCTGTGGCAAAAGAGTGGGAAGAGCTCCGGGTAGAAGTGACAGACCTACCGAACTTGGTGATAGCTGGTTGCTTAAGAAATGGATAGAAGTTCAGCCCCATACCCCCTCAAGCCAAAACTGCATTACCAAATGACCAAGAGAGAGATATGGGAGTTAGTTAAAGGGGGTACAGCCCCTTTAACCAAGGATACAACCTTTTTAGGAGAATAAAGATCATAATTTTAAAGACTTACTGTTTTAGTGGGCCCAAAGGCAGCCATCTGAATAGAAAGCGTTAAAGCTCAGACAGAATATAGTTTATTGTACCGATAAAACATCTTACTTCCCTTAAATTATTAAGCCAACCCATGCCCCCATGGGAGAAATTATGCTAAAATGAGTAACGAGAAGGCCCGCCCTTCTCCCAGCACAAGTGTAAGTCAGATTGGACAGACCACTGAAAATTAACGAACCCAAACCAAGAGGGCAATGTGATTCATGAGAAAACCAAGAAGCGCCCACAATCAATAATCGTTAACCTCACACCAGAGTGCAACAAGGGAAAGACTAAAAGAGGGGGAAGGAACTCGGCAAACACAAGCCTCGCCTGTTTACCAAAAACATCGCCTCCTGCAACTTTTTAAGTATAGGAGGTCCAGCCTGCCCAGTGACTACGGGTTCAACGGCCGCGGTATTTTGACCGTGCAAAGGTAGCGCAATCACTTGTCTTTTAAATAAAGACCTGTATGAATGGCTAGACGAGGGCTTAACTGTCTCCCCCCTCCAGTCAGTGAAATTGATCTATCCGTGCAGAAGCGGGTATGCCACTACAAGACGAGAAGACCCTTTGGAGCTTAAGGTACAAAACTTAATCACGTTAAACAACTTAACAAAGAGATAAGAACTTAGTGGCGTATAAGATTTTACCTTCGGTTGGGGCGACCACGGAGGAAAAACAAGCCTCCAAGTGGAACGGGTACATACCCTTAAGCCTAGAGAGACTTCTCTACGCCACAGAACATCTGACCAATAATGATCCGGCGTAAAGCCGATCAACGGACCAAGTTACCCTAGGGATAACAGCGCAATCCTCTCCCAGAGTTCATATCGACGAGGGGGTTTACGACCTCGATGTTGGATCAGGACATCCTAATGGTGCAGCCGCTATTAAGGGTTCGTTTGTTCAACGATTAAAGTCCTACGTGATCTGAGTTCAGACCGGAGCAATCCAGGTCAGTTTCTATCTGTAACGCTACTTTTCCTAGTACGAAAGGATCGGAAAAGGGGGGCCCATGCTTGGAGTATGCCCCACCCCTAATTAATGAAAACAAATAAAGTAAGTAAAGGGAGGGCCAAAGCCCAACGCCAAAATAAGGCTATATTGGGGTGGCAGAGCATGGTAAATTGCAAAAGGTCTAAGCCCTTTATATCAGAGGTTCAAATCCTCTCCCCAGTTATGCTAAACATCTTAATAACTCACCTAATTAACCCCCTAAGTTATATCATCCCTGTTCTACTGGCAGTAGCCTTCTTAACCTTGCTTGAACGAAAAGTATTAGGGTATATACAGCTACGGAAAGGCCCTAACGTAGTTGGACCCTACGGACTACTTCAACCTGTCGCAGATGGGGTTAAACTATTCATTAAAGAACCTGTACGCCCCTCTACATCATCACCATTTTTATTTTTAGCTGCCCCTATTCTAGCACTCACATTAGCTATGATACTATGAGCCCCCCTGCCAATACCCTACCCAGTCATTGATTTGAACCTTGGAATACTCTTTATTCTGGCCCTCTCCAGTCTTGCAGTATACTCTATTCTGGGCTCAGGGTGAGCATCTAACTCAAAATATGCACTTATCGGCGCACTACGAGCAGTAGCTCAAACAATCTCATATGAAGTGAGCCTCGGACTTATTCTTCTTTCACTCATTGTATTTTCAGGGGGTTATACCCTACAGACATTTAATGTTGCCCAAGAAAGTATTTGATTGTTAGTCCCAGCATGGCCCTTAGCCGCAATATGATATATTTCGACCCTCGCAGAAACAAACCGAGCACCATTTGACCTCACAGAAGGAGAATCAGAACTAGTGTCCGGGTTTAACGTAGAATATGCAGGGGGTCCCTTCGCCCTGCTTTTCCTGGCCGAATATGCAAATATTCTACTGATAAATACTCTCTCGGCCGTGCTTTTCTTGGGCTCCTCCCAGCTCCCTCATGCCCCTGAATTAACAGCCGTTACCCTAATGACCAAGGCCGCACTTCTCTCCATCATATTCTTGTGAGTACGAGCCTCATATCCCCGATTCCGGTATGACCAACTTATGCACCTAGTTTGGAAAAACTTCTTACCCCTTACACTAGCCCTAGTACTATGACACATCGCCCTCCCCATTGCACTAGGTGGACTTCCCCCTCAGTTATAACACCGGAACCGTGCCCGAATGCTTAGGGACCACTTTGATAGAGTGGCATATAGGGGTTAGAGTCCCCTCAGTTCTTAGAAAAAAGGGGGTTGAACCCATGCTTAAGAGATCAAAACTCTTCGTGCTTCCTCTACACCACTTTCTAGGATGGGGTCAGCTAATAAAGCTTTCGGGCCCATACCCCGAACATGACGGTTAAAGTCCCTCCTCCATCAATGAACCCCTATGTACTAATAATTTTATTATCTAGCCTAGGCTTAGGGACCACCCTAACTTTTGCTAGTTCTCACTGGTTACTCGCCTGAATAGGCCTAGAGATTAATACTCTAGCAATTATTCCTCTAATAGCACAGCACCACCACCCCCGTGCAGTTGAAGCCACCACAAAATACTTTTTAACCCAGGCCACCGCAGCAGCGATGATCCTATTTGCAGGCACCACAAACGCATGAATCACGGGCACTTGAGATATAACAAATATGCTAGACCCTCTGGCCAACTCTCTGGTTATTACTGCCCTAGCCCTAAAAATTGGACTAGCACCAATACACCTCTGAATGCCAGAGGTCCTACAAGGGCTAGACCTCACCACAGGCCTAATTTTAGCCACTTGACAAAAACTAGCTCCCCTCGCCCTCATTATTCAAACAGCCCAAAATATTAATCCAACGCTCCTAACAACCCTCGGACTTCTTTCCACTCTTATTGGAGGGTGAGGAGGCCTTAACCAAACTCAATTACGGAAAATCTTAGCGTATTCATCAATTGCTCACATGGGTTGGATAATTATTGTTTTACAATACGCCCCCCAACTTACTCTCCTTGCCCTTCTTACCTATATTTTTATAACCTCAACAGCCTTTCTGACACTAAAATTATTTTCCTCGACAAAAATTAATGCCCTAGCCCTTGCCTGGTCTAAAAACCCTACTTTATCTGCCACCACGGCCCTTGTTCTTCTGTCACTGGCGGGCCTCCCCCCGCTTACAGGATTTATACCAAAATGACTTATTTTACAAGAGCTAACAAAACAAAATTTCCCAATTACGGCCACAATTATGGCTTTGGCAGCCCTCCTTGGCCTATACTTCTACCTACGACTATGCTACGCAATGACCCTCACCATTTCACCTAGTGTAATTAACTCCACCATACCCTGGCGGGTTAACACCACCCAGGCCTCGCTCCTCTTAGTTATCCTCTCTACAGCCACATTAGGCTTACTCCCCCTAACCCCAGCCATTCTAATACTGACCACCTAGGAATTTAGGATAAATCAGACCAAGGGCCTTCAAAGCCCTAAGTAGAAGTTAAAATCTTCTAATTCCTGATAAGACCTACAAGACTCTATCTTGCATTTTATGAGTGCAAATCAAATGTTTTAACTAAACTAAGGCCTTTCTAGATGGGAAGGCCTCGATCCTACAAATTCTTAGTTAACAGCTAAGCGCTCAAGCCAGCGAGCATCCATCTACCTTTCCCGCCGTTAGCCGAGTAAGGCGGGAAAGCCCCGGCAGGGTATAAATCTGCGCCTCTGGATTTGCAATCCAACGTGATGCTTCACTACGGGGCTTGATAGGGATAGGATTTTAACCTATATTCACGGGGCTACAACCCGCCGCCTAACGCTCGGCCACCCTACCTGTGGCAATTACACGCTGATTCTTTTCTACAAATCACAAAGACATTGGTACCCTTTATCTTGTATTTGGTGCCTGAGCCGGAATAGTGGGAACCGCCCTAAGCCTCCTAATTCGTGCTGAACTAAGCCAGCCCGGCTCCCTTCTAGGTGACGATCAAATTTATAACGTTATCGTAACCGCCCATGCGTTCGTAATAATTTTCTTTATAGTTATACCCATTCTCATTGGAGGATTTGGCAACTGACTTGTACCACTAATGATTGGCGCACCCGATATGGCATTTCCACGAATAAACAATATGAGTTTTTGACTCCTCCCCCCATCTTTCCTCCTGTTACTTGCCTCCTCAGGCGTTGAGGCTGGAGCCGGAACTGGCTGAACAGTCTACCCACCCCTTGCTGGCAACTTAGCCCACGCGGGAGCCTCAGTAGACCTAACCATCTTTTCACTTCATTTAGCAGGGGCATCCTCAATTCTAGGTGCTATTAATTTTATTACTACAACTATTAATATAAAACCCCCTGCCATCTCCCAATATCAGACACCTCTGTTTGTATGGGCTGTTCTTGTGACAGCAGTACTTCTTCTGCTTTCACTACCTGTCCTAGCTGCGGGAATTACAATGCTTCTTACAGACCGCAATCTTAATACGACATTCTTCGACCCGGCAGGAGGGGGAGACCCGATCTTATACCAACACCTGTTTTGATTCTTTGGTCACCCAGAAGTTTATATTCTTATTTTACCCGGGTTTGGAATCATCTCCCATGTTGTTGCCTATTATGCGGGCAAAAAAGAACCTTTCGGCTATATAGGGATGGTCTGAGCTATAATGGCTATTGGCCTGCTAGGGTTTATTGTTTGAGCACACCACATGTTTACTGTGGGCATGGACGTAGACACCCGAGCCTATTTTACTTCTGCCACAATAATTATTGCCATTCCAACCGGTGTAAAAGTATTTAGCTGATTAGCCACTCTGCACGGAGGTTCTATTAAATGAGAAACACCCATACTTTGGGCCCTAGGCTTCATTTTTCTATTTACAGTAGGGGGGCTAACAGGAATTGTTCTAGCCAACTCATCACTAGACATTGTTTTACACGATACATATTATGTAGTTGCTCACTTCCACTATGTTCTTTCAATAGGGGCCGTATTTGCTATTATAGCAGCCTTTGTGCACTGATTCCCACTGTTTTCAGGCTACACTCTTAACGACACTTGAACCAAAATCCACTTCGGCGTAATATTTATCGGCGTTAATCTTACATTTTTCCCTCAGCATTTCCTAGGATTGGCTGGAATACCACGACGATACTCGGACTACCCTGACGCCTACGCCCTATGAAACACAGTATCATCTATCGGATCACTTATTTCTTTAGTAGCCGTAATTATGTTTTTATTTATTTTATGGGAAGCCTTTGCCGCCAAACGAGAAGTATCCTCAGTTGAACTAACTATAACAAATGTAGAATGGCTTCACGGCTGCCCTCCCCCTTACCACACATTTGAAGAGCCAGCATTTGTGCAAATTCAATCAAATTAACGAGAAAGGAAGGAATTGAACCCCCATATACTGGTTTCAAGCCAGCCACATAACCACTCTGTCACTTTCTTCTGAGATATTAGTAAAATATAATTACATCACCTTGTCAAGGTGAAATCGCAAGTTAAACTCTTGTATATCTTTGTATTTAATGGCACATCCCACACAACTAGGATTCCAAGACGCGGCATCACCCGTTATAGAAGAACTTCTTCATTTTCACGACCACGCCCTAATAATTGTATTTTTGATTAGCACTTTAGTACTCTACATCATCATCGCAATAGTCTCAACTAAACTTACGAACAAATATATTTTGGACTCCCAAGAAATTGAGATCGTATGAACCGTTTTACCAGCTGTTATTCTGGTCCTAATTGCGCTCCCATCACTACGAATTTTGTACCTTATAGACGAAATCAATGACCCACACCTAACAATTAAAGCCATGGGCCATCAATGATACTGAAGCTACGAATATACCGACTATGAAGACCTAGGCTTTGATTCTTACATAATTCCAACCCAAGACCTAACACCAGGCCAATTTCGGCTGCTCGAAACGGACCATCGAATAGTCGTCCCTATAGAATCCCCAATTCGCATTCTCGTTTCCGCAGAAGATGTACTTCACTCCTGAGCAGTCCCATCCCTGGGGGTAAAAATAGATGCTGTACCCGGCCGACTGAACCAAACTGCCTTTATTGCCTCACGTCCTGGAGTGTTTTATGGACAATGCTCTGAGATTTGCGGAGCTAATCATAGCTTTATACCCATCGTAGTTGAGGCTGTTCCACTAGAACATTTTGAAAACTGATCTTCCCTTATGCTAGAAGACGTCTCACTGGAAAGCTAATTATTGGATAAAGCATTGGCCTTTTAAGCCAAAGTTTGGTGCCTACCGACCACCTCTAGTGAAATGCCACAACTAAACCCCAGCCCCTGATTTGCGATTCTAGTATTTTCATGAATTATCTTTCTTACCATTATCCCAACCAAGATTTTAAGTCACGTAGCACCAAATGAATTAACACCAGTAAATGAAGAAAAACACAAAACTGAGCCCTGAGATTGACCATGATAACAAGCTTTTTTGACCAATTTGCAAGCCCCTCTTTTATAGGCATCCCACTAATTGCTATTGCCATTGCCCTCCCCTGAGTTATATTCCCCACACCCCCTGCCCGATGGATTAATAACCGACTTATTACCCTACAAACCTGATTTATTAACCGATTTACTAATCAACTCCTTCTCCCCTTAAATGTAGGGGGCCATAAATGAGCGCTACTACTAGCCTCACTAATAATCTTTCTAATTACTATTAATATACTAGGCCTTCTCCCCTACACTTTTACACCAACAACGCAACTTTCTTTAAACATAGGATTTGCTCTTCCCCTTTGACTGGCAACAGTTATTATTGGAATGCGCAATCAGCCAACAGTTGCTCTTGGCCATCTCCTGCCAGAGGGCACTCCCATTCCACTAATTCCTGTTCTAATTATTATCGAAACAATTAGTCTATTTATTCGGCCCCTAGCCCTAGGTGTCCGACTCACCGCTAACTTAACAGCAGGCCACCTCTTAATTCAACTCATCGCTACTGCCGTCTTTGTGTTAGCACCAATAATACCGACAGTAGCCATTTTAACCGCTGCCGTCCTATTTCTCTTAACACTTCTAGAAGTTGCAGTGGCAATAATTCAAGCCTATGTGTTTGTCCTGCTACTAAGCCTATACCTCCAAGAAAACGTTTAATGGCCCACCAAGCACATGCATACCACATGGTTGATCCAAGCCCATGACCACTAACTGGAGCTATCGGCGCTTTACTAATGACGTCCGGTCTGGCTATCTGGTTTCACTTTCACTCAACAACACTTATAACCCTTGGACTAATTCTCTTAATTTTAACGATAATTCAATGATGACGTGACATCATCCGAGAAGGAACCTTTCAAGGTCATCACACACCGCCAGTACAAAAAGGTCTCCGCTACGGAATAATCCTATTTATTACCTCAGAAGTATTTTTCTTCCTAGGATTCTTTTGAGCTTTTTACCACTCAAGCCTGGCCCCTACACCAGAACTAGGCGGGTGTTGGCCCCCCACCGGCATTATTACCCTAGATCCCTTTGAAGTCCCCCTACTCAATACAGCTGTACTTCTAGCATCAGGGGTGACGGTTACATGGGCTCATCACAGTATTATGGAGGGAGAGCGAAAACAAGCTATCCAATCCCTGGCACTTACAATTTTACTAGGCCTGTACTTTACCGCTCTTCAAGCCATAGAATACTATGAAGCACCCTTTACTATCGCAGACGGGGTCTACGGCTCTACATTTTTTGTTGCTACAGGATTCCACGGACTACATGTTATTATTGGCTCAACTTTCCTTGCCGTCTGTCTTCTACGTCAGATTCAATATCACTTTACCTCTGAACATCACTTCGGTTTCGAGGCCGCCGCCTGATACTGACACTTTGTTGACGTAGTCTGACTCTTCCTTTACGTATCCATCTACTGATGAGGCTCATATCTTTCTAGTATTAAATTAGTACAAGTGACTTCCAATCATTTAGTCTTGGTTAAATCCCAGGGAAAGATAATGAACTTAATTATAACCATTATTATTATTACAATGGCCCTATCTTCGATTCTAGCAGTTGTATCCTTCTGACTACCCCAAATGAACCCCGACGCAGAAAAGTTATCACCCTACGAATGCGGATTTGACCCCTTGGGCTCAGCCCGTCTACCTTTCTCCCTACGATTTTTCCTAGTAGCAATTCTTTTCCTCCTGTTTGACCTAGAAATTGCCCTTCTCCTTCCGCTGCCCTGAGGGGATCAATTATTTAACCCCACCGGAACATTCTTCTGGGCCACAATGGTCTTAATCTTATTAACCCTTGGACTAATTTATGAATGAACCCAAGGGGGCCTAGAATGAGCAGAATAGGGAGTTAGTCCAAAAAAGACCTCTGATTTCGGCTCAGAAAATCGTGGTTAAACTCCACGACCCCCTTATGACACCCGTACACTTTAGCTTCAGCTCAGCATTTATCCTAGGCTTAATAGGACTAGCTTTCCACCGCACTCATTTACTATCAGCCCTCCTATGTCTAGAAGGCATAATACTTTCTCTGTTCATTGCACTAGCCCTGTGAACTCTACAATTTGAGTCAACCAGCTTTTCTACCGCACCAATGCTATTACTAGCCTTTTCCGCTTGTGAAGCAAGCACAGGGCTTGCACTCCTAGTAGCCACCGCCCGGACACACGGGAGTGATCGGCTACAAAATCTTAACTTGTTACAATGCTAAAAGTGTTAATACCAACAATTATGTTATTCCCAATAGTTTGGCTGATCTCCCCAAAATGGTTATGAACGGCCTCAACCACACACAGCCTTCTAATTGCTATTGTTAGCCTCACATGACTAAAATGGACATCAGAGGTTGGATGAACCATAACTAATGCTCATTTAGCCACAGACCCCCTATCAACCCCACTTCTCGTCCTTACATGCTGATTGCTTCCATTAATAATTTTAGCCAGCCAAAACCATATTAAGCCAGAACCCATTGCCCGACAGCGCCTCTATATCTCTCTCTTGGCATCCCTTCAGACGTTTCTAATTATAGCATTCGGCGCCACGGAAATTATTATATTTTATATTATATTTGAAGCGACCCTTATCCCTACACTTATTATTATTACTCGATGAGGTAACCAGACTGAGCGGTTAAATGCAGGGATTTATTTTTTATTTTACACTCTGGCAGGCTCCTTACCCCTTCTAGTAGCACTGCTCCTCCTCCAACAATCCACAGGAACCTTATCGATGCTTGTTATCCAGTATACGCAACCACTAATGCTACATTCCTGAGGAGATAAAATCTGATGAGCAGGCTGCTTAATTGCATTCTTAGTAAAAATACCCCTATATGGTGTCCACCTCTGACTCCCCAAAGCACACGTAGAGGCCCCTGTTGCAGGGTCAATAGTACTGGCAGCAGTCCTACTAAAACTGGGAGGTTATGGAATGATACGCATGATAATTTTATTAGACCCCCTCTCCAAACAATTGGCATACCCCTTTATTGTTCTAGCGCTATGAGGCATTATCATAACCGGGTCCATTTGTCTTCGCCAAACCGATCTTAAATCACTAATTGCATACTCATCTGTGAGTCACATGGGTCTTGTAGCGGGGGGTATTCTTATCCAAACCCCCTGAGGGTTTTCCGGCGCAGTTATTCTAATAATCGCCCACGGACTAGTATCCTCAATATTATTTTGCCTGGCAAATACAGCCTATGAACGGACGCACAGCCGAACTATAGTCCTCGCTCGAGGACTCCAAGTAGTCTTTCCCCTCACAGCAGCTTGATGATTTGTTGCGAACCTAGCCAATTTAGCATTACCACCTCTTCCTAACCTCATGGGAGAACTAATGATTATTACAACCTTGTTTAGCTGATCCCCCATAACTATTGTTCTCACCGGAATAGGAACCCTAATTACAGCGGGGTATTCTCTATATCTATTTCTTATATCGCAACGGGGCCCAACCCCAAATCATATCATTAAACTTCCCCCATTCCACACCCGAGAACACCTATTAATGACACTTCATTTTGTTCCCATTATCCTTCTTGTAGCAAAACCCGAACTAATATGAGGATGATGTTACTAGTAAGTATAATTTAACCAAAATATTAGATTGTGATTCTAAAAACAGGGGTTAAAATCCCCTTACTCACCAAGAAGGGATGTGAATCAATAAGTACTGCTAATCCTTAGGCCCCGGGGTTAAACTCCCCGGCCTTCTTATGCTTCCGAAGGATAACAGTTCATCCATTGGTCTTAGGAACCAAAAACTCTTGGTGCAAATCCAAGCAGAAGCTATGAATTCAACAACCTTAATTATATCATCCTCCCTAATCTTAATCCTTCTAATCCTTGTCCTTCCTTTACTAACCACACTCAGCCCTAAACCACAAGCCCCAGAATGGGCCAACACCCATGTTAAGACCGCCGTTAGCACCTCATTTTTTATTAGCCTACTCCCACTTATGATTTTTCTAGACCAAGGCTTAGAAACCATCGTTACAAACTGACATTGAATAAACACACAAATGTTTGACACAAATATTAGTCTAAAATTTGATCACTACTCTCTTATCTTTACGCCCATTGCCCTTTACGTTACTTGATCAATTCTTGAATTTGCCCTTTGGTACATACACTCGGACCCAAACATGAACCGATTTTTTAAATACCTTTTACTATTTTTAGTAGCCATAATTATTCTAGTTACGGCAAACAACATATTTCAGTTATTTATTGGATGGGAAGGAGTAGGTATTATGTCATTTCTATTAATTGGCTGGTGATACGGACGAACGGACGCCAACACAGCGGCCCTTCAGGCCGTTATCTACAACCGTGTTGGGGATATCGGCTTAATCTTAACCATAGCCTGATTTGCAATAAACTTCAACTCATGAGAAATGCAACAAATCTTTTTACTGTCAAAAGATTCTGACATAACAATTCCCCTAATTGGTCTTATTCTTGCAGCAACTGGGAAATCAGCCCAGTTTGGCCTGCACCCCTGACTTCCGTCTGCCATGGAGGGCCCCACCCCAGTGTCTGCCCTGCTTCACTCTAGCACGATAGTGGTTGCAGGTATTTTCTTACTCATTCGCCTACATCCCCTAATAGAACAGAACAACCTAGCCTTAACAATCTGCCTATGTCTTGGCGCATTAACTACGCTATTTACCGCTACCTGTGCCCTAACACAAAACGACATTAAGAAAATTGTGGCATTTTCTACATCTAGTCAGCTAGGCCTTATAATAGTTACTATTGGACTAAATCAACCACAACTTGCATTCTTGCACATCTGCACCCACGCCTTCTTTAAGGCCATACTATTTTTATGCTCAGGATCAATTATTCACAGCCTAAATGATGAACAAGACATCCGGAAAATGGGCGGACTCCAAAATCTCATACCCTTCACCTCCTCCTGTCTAACGATTGGAAGCTTAGCCTTAACAGGGACTCCCTTTTTGGCCGGGTTCTTTTCCAAGGATGCCATTATTGAAGCCCTCAACACCTCTCATTTAAACGCCTGGGCCCTAACATTGACATTAATCGCCACTTCTTTCACGGCCGTATATAGTTTCCGGGTAGTCTTCTTCGTTTCTATGGGCTCCCCCCGATTCCTGGCCCTTTCCCCTATCAATGAAAACAACCCTCTAGTTATTAACCCCCTAAAACGGCTCGCCTGAGGGAGCATTATTGCAGGACTAATTATTACCTCAAACTTTTTACCCTCAAAAACACCAATTATGACAATACCTCTCACATTAAAAATGGCTGCCCTCATGGTGACAATTGCCGGGTTATTAATTGCTATAGAACTTACAGCTATAACTAATAAGCAAGTTAAAGTCTTACCCATCCCTGCCCCCCACCACTTTTCCAACATACTAGGCTACTTCCCCTCAATTACCCACCGTCTCTCTCCAAAACTTAATTTGATACTAGGACAGTCAATTGCTACTAAGTTTGATCAAACATGACTTGAGATCTCTGGACCAAAAGGTTTGGCCCTAACCCAAATTATACTATCAAAAACCATGAGTGATATTCAGCGCGGGTTAATTAAAACCTATCTCACTATCTTTTTACTTACTACATCATTAGCTGTCCTAATCTGCGCCATCTAAACTGCCCGGAGAGCCCCCCGACTTAACCCCCGAGTAAGCTCCAACACCACTAATAGCGTTAGAAGCAAGACCCACGCACAAATCACCAGTATTGAACCCCCAAAAGAGTATATTATTGCAACACCGCCCACATCCCCCCGCAATAAAGAGAACTCCTTCAGTACATCTACCAGCACTCAAGACCCCTCATATCACCCATTTCAGAATAAACCACCTGCCAGCACCACCCCTACAAAATAAACCAAAACGTACATCATTACAGAACGACTCCCTCACGCCTCGGGGAAAGGCTCCGCAGCCAAAGCTGCCGAATAAGCAAACACTACAAGCATCCCTCCCAAGTAAATTAGAAATAGTACTAACGACAAAAAAGAGCCCCCCGAACTAACTAAGATTCCACACCCAACCCCTGCTGCCATTACCAAGCCCAAGGCAGCAAAATATGGCGTTGGGTTAGAAGCCACCGCAATTAAGCCCAAAATCAACCCCACTAATAATAAAAACATAAAATAGGTCATAATTCTTGCTCGGACTTTAACCGAGACCAATGACTTGAAGAACCATCGTTGTAGTTCAACTACAAGAACTAATGGCAAGCCTACGAAAAACCCACCCACTCATTAAAATCGCCAATGACGCGCTAGTCGACCTTCCAACCCCCTCAAATATCTCAGTATGATGAAACTTTGGATCCCTCCTGGGCCTCTGTTTGATTTCCCAAATTCTCACAGGCCTATTCTTAGCAATACACTATACTTCAGATATTTCGACCGCATTTTCTTCAGTCAACCACATCTGCCGAGACGTAAACTACGGCTGGCTAATTCGAAACTTACACGCCAATGGCGCATCATTCTTTTTTATCTGCATCTACATGCACATTGCCCGAGGACTATACTATGGATCCTACCTCTATAAAGAAACCTGAAATATTGGTGTGGTCCTTCTCCTTTTAGTCATGATAACTGCCTTCGTCGGCTACGTACTCCCATGAGGCCAAATGTCATTTTGGGGGGCAACAGTCATCACCAACTTACTTTCAGCGGTTCCCTACATAGGAGACGCTCTAGTCCAATGAATCTGAGGGGGCTTTTCAGTAGACAACGCAACCCTCACCCGATTTTTCGCCTTCCACTTCCTTCTTCCATTTATCGTCGCCGCAGCAACTATTCTCCACCTTTTATTTCTACATGAAACGGGATCTAATAACCCCGCCGGATTAAATTCCGACGCGGACAAAATTTCCTTCCACCCTTACTTTTCGTACAAAGATCTGCTAGGGTTTGTTCTTATACTTATGGCCCTGACATCTTTAGCATTATTTTCACCTAACCTCCTAGGTGACCCCGAAAATTTCACCCCCGCCAACCCACTTGTTACCCCTCCTCATATTAAGCCCGAATGGTATTTTTTATTTGCCTACGCCATTTTACGATCTATTCCGAACAAATTAGGGGGTGTTCTTGCACTATTATTCTCCATCTTAGTACTCATAGTTGTTCCAGTCCTACACACCTCAAAACAACGAGGACTAACATTTCGCCCAATCACTCAATTTTTATTCTGAACCTTAGTGGCAGACATAGCAATTCTGACATGGATTGGGGGCATACCCGTAGAACATCCATACATCATTATTGGACAAATTGCGTCAGTACTTTATTTTGCACTCTTTCTGATTCTTGCACCCCTGGCAGGATGAGTAGAAAATAAAGCATTAAAATGAGCTTGCCTTAGTAGCTTAGTTTTAAAGCATCGGTCTTGTAATCCGAAGATCGAGGGTTAAACCCCCTCCTAGTGCCCAGAAAAAGGAGATTCTAACTCCCACCGCTGGCTCCCAAAGCCAGAATTCTAAGTTAAACTATATTCTGGTAGTAACCATATGATGTTTAACAAAATATGTATAATAAATAATATATATGTCTATGTATTATCACCATGCAATTATTGTAACCTAAAAGCAAGAACTACTATATTAAAGGTACATAGACTAAATTTCCAAGATCAATTAAAATTGATTTAAGTGATGTAGATATATTTCCCCCCCAAACACTGTAATTATACTTGAAATTTTGAGTCAACATTAAATAATAATAAACATACTATGTATGGTTAGATATGAATGATATATAAGACATATATGTATTATCACCATACAATTATTGTAACCTAAAAGCAAGTACAGTATATTAATGATTCAAAACTAAATTGAAAATTCAATTAAACTTTATTTTAAACATGTATTATTTATTCCACTAATAAATGGATCACAAATGTAAGATATTGAATTACTCCACCTACTTTCCAACTTAAGGCATATGAGAGACCACCTACGGGAATAATGTAATGCATATTATTCATGATAGAATCAGGGACTTAAATCGTGGGGGTGGCCCAACTGAATTATTTCTTGCATCTGATTCAACATCTCATGTGCAGTCGGTGTGGACCCCCCCGTCAAATCTCCTCCTTGCATCCGGCTACTTGTGTAGTACATACTCCGCGTTACCCAACATGCCGGGCGTTCTTTTATATGCATAGGGGTTCCTTTTTTTGGTTTCCTTTCACTTGGCATATCAGAGTGCAGGCGTCAAAGAAGATCAAGGTTGTTCATTTCCTTGAAATAGTTAAAGTAGGTTAATTATTGAATGACATAACTTAAGAATCACATATTTTTTTTTCAAGTGCATAACATATATATTCTTTCTTCAACTTACTACTATATAGATGCCCCCCTCTTGGCTCGCGCGCGTCAAACCCCCCTACCCCCCACGCTCAGGAATTCCTGTTATCCTTGTCAAACCCCTAAAGCAAGGAGGACTCGAGAACGTGTCGACTAACAAGTTGAGGTAGGGGTTAGCCACCGGGGATAAATTTATATATATATATATATATACATGCCTTAATTTTTTTTATCAAAATTTTAAAAAACCTAAAAATTTCGATCAAAATTCGTAAAAAATCTCTCAATGCTAAAATTTTAGTTGTAAAAACC